ATTTCTGTTTGTTCTCCTAATTGATTGATTGCAATTAAACTCGGCCCAATCCTTTTTTTTAGGAAAAGGATTGGGCCGAATAAAGAATGACCATCCTATACATTGTTGGATCCATAGGATTAATTATAGATCCTTGGGATTGGTGGATCATTTTCTATCCCGCAGTTTCAGGCTATAGATCAAGCCAAGGGGGGCTCCTCTCTACCCACCCTGTATATTGTCTTTTTCATTTCATGTTGCAATAGAAACTTATTATTTGATTATATGATACGAGATTATACGAGAATGAATTCTTCATTTCATTTATAGGTTATATTCTAGTATAGGAAGAAACAACTATTTATCTTTTTATCTTTTCGATGAGCATTTTTTTGTACATGACATGAGAGAAACCTCTTTTTATATTTCTAATTGAGGATTCTAGATCCTATCATAATATATATATCAATATATATATTGATAGTGATACCCTGAATTACCCCCAAAAAGAATCATTTCTTTCAATACTCACCTGTTGTTAGTTAACAATTCCAATGATTGGATCGTATGCTTAATTCTGATAGGAAATAAAATAGTAAAATGATTATTCATCGAATGACTATTCATCTATTATATTTTCATCAAATAGGGAGCAAGAAGACTCTATGAAAAAGTGGTGGTTCAATTCGATGTTGTCTAAGGAGAAGTTAGAACATAAGTGTGGTCTAAGTAAATCAATGGATAGTCTTAATGCTGTTGGACATACCGGTGGAAGCGAAGAGCCCATTCTAAATGATACGGAGAATAACATTCCTAGTTGGAGTGATAGTGGTAGTTATAGTTTCAGAAATGTTGATTATTTATTTGATATCAGGGATATTTGGAGTTTTATCTCTGATAACACTTTTTTAGTTAGGGATGGTAATGGTGACAGTTATTCTGTATATTTTGATATTGAAAATAAGATTTTTGAGATTGACAATAATCGTTTTTTTCTGAGTGAACTAGAAAATTTTTTTTCCAATTATTTGAATAGTAGGTCTAAGAGTAACAATCACTACTATTATCATTACATGTATGATACTCAATCTAGTTGGAATAATCACATTAATAGTTGCATTGATAGTTATCTTCGTTTTGAAGTCAGTATTCATAGTGACACTTTCCGCGGTACCGACAATTACAGTGACAGTTACATTTCTAGTTTCATTTGTACTGAAGGTAGTCAAAGCAGGAATTCTAGTATAAGAACTGGTGGTAACAACCGTGATTTCAATATAAGAGGAAGATCTAATGATTTGGATATAAATAAAAAATACAGAAATTTATGGGTTCAATGCGAAAATTGTTATGGATTAAATTATAAAAAATTTTTTAGGTCAAAAATGCATATTTGTGAACAGTGTGGATATCATTTGAAAATAAGTAGTTCAGATAGAATCGAACTTTTGATTGATCCGGGCACTTGGGATCCCATGGATGAAGATATGGTCTCTATGGACCCCATTGAATTTCATTCAGAGGAGGAACCTTATAGAGATCGTATCGATTCTTATCAAAGAAGGACAGGTTTAACTGAAGCTGTTCAAACAGGCATAGGTCAACTAAATGGTATTCCCATAGCAGTTGGGGTTATGGATTTTCAGTTCATGGGGGGTAGTATGGGATCCGTAGTAGGCGAGAAAATCACCCGTTTGATCGAGTATGCTACTAATCGATCTCTACCTGTCATTATTGTGTGTGCCTCTGGGGGAGCACGTATGCAAGAAGGAAGTTTGAGCTTGATGCAAATGGCTAAAATATCTTCTGCTTCATATAATTATCAATCAAATAAAAAGTTATTCTATGTATCAATCCTTACATCTCCTACAACTGGTGGAGTAACTGCCAGTTTTGGTATGTTAGGAGATGTTATTATTGCTGAACCCAACGCCTATATTGCTTTTGCGGGTAAAAGAGTAATTGAACAAACATTAAATAAAACAGTACCCGACGGTTCACAAGCGGCTGAGTATTCATTCCATAAGGGCTTATTTGACCCAATCGTACCGCGTAATCTTTTAAAAGGTGTTCTGAGTGAGTTATTTCAGCTGCACGGTTTCTTTCCTTTGAATAAAAACGCAAAAAAAAAATATCGAAATAAAATGAAAATATAGAATAGAAGTGATTTCTATGTCTACAAGGATGGGGGAATAATCAAATTTCTTAAACTTAAAGCGGATTATCATATATATTCGTCTAAAAAGATGAATAGGTACACTTCATTTAGTTCTCATTCCTTGCACTTATTAACTACTTAAATATTAATATTATTTAGAATAGTTTCTATATAATAGAGATACTTATCATAAGATATCTTTATAATAGGTACAAATATTAAATCGAGGTACCCATTCTATGACAGATCTTAACTTACCCTCCATTTTTGTCCCTTTAGTGGGCCTAGTATTTCCTGCGATTGCAATGGCTTCTTTATTTTTTCATGTCCAAAAAAATAAGATTGTCTAGATCCGATGGGACCAAATTTCATCAATTGATTTCAACACTGAATCATAATACAGATATTTGTTTAGTGTAATATGGGACAATATGTGGCTTTTTCCGAACACAAACGAAAGAACTGTTATGCATGCGGATACATGATATCCGCATAAATGTATGTATATGATATGCGGGTATATCTGGTTAAAAACGATCGGCGAATATTTTTATAATAGAAAGTATATGTATCTAACCAATTATTCCTAATGGTTCATATCAGACTAGTGCTAGTTGATGAAAGTTACTTCGGCATCATGAAAAGTAAAGTCAAATTTTTTCTCAATTCCAATCGAATGCAACTGGGTCTAGTATAGTATGAACTGGCGATCAGAACATATATGGATAGAACTTATAACAGGGTCTCGAAAAGCAAGTAATTTTTGCTGGGCCTGTATCCTTTTTTTAGGTTCACTAGGATTCTTAGTGGTTGGAACTTCTAGTTATCTTGGTAGGAATCTTATACCTGTATTTCCATCTCAGCAAATCCTTTTTTTTCCACAAGGAATCGTGATGTCTTTCTATGGGATCGCGGGTCTATTCATTAGTTCATATTTGTGGTGCACAATTTCATGGAATGTAGGTAGTGGTTATGACCGATTCGACAGAAAAGAAGGAATAATGTGTATTTTTCGTTGGGGATTCCCTGGAATAAATCGTCGCATCTTCCTTCGCTTCTTTATGAAAGATATCCAATCAATCAGAATGGAGGTTCAAGAGGGTCTTTTTCCTCGTCGTATTCTTTATATGGAAATCAGAGGCCAAGGAAACATTCCCTTGACTCGTACTGATGAGAATTTGACTCCGCGAGAAATTGAGCAAAAAGCTGCTGAATTGGCCTATTTCTTGCGCGTACCAATTGAAGTATTTTGAAATGAACCGAACGAAGAATGAATGTTTTCTCCACATAATAAAAGGAGCTTGCTAATTTCCTTTTTTTTTTAATACAATTGAAGTTTCCTCAGACTGTTCATTCGAGAAAAACATGTTAGATTCCATTTCCTCGTTCCGTTGACGCAACAACCCGCTAGAATAAAACAAAAGTTGGGGAACGTATATGGAACAACTACAACTATTCCAACTATAATAACTATAATAAACTATAATAAGAATACATTTTTTCTATACCAAAACCCTTTTGTATCCGTATTTGTATGCGTATAGGGCCCAACTCAATTCTTTTATACTAGTAAAAAGTCTAATAAGTCTAATTAAGTATGAATTCATCAAATATCCGAATATGTATTTCGTAATACAGAATTCATACTTTTAGGTTAAGCCTCAGATTTTGAACTGATACCGTATTCCTGTGCTGTGGTTAGACGGTGCAACATTTCGAAATAATTAATTGAGATACCCGGAAATCCTATTTACTTAATTTATTTACTTTTTATATATTCTCTATCTATTTATTTCGAATTTTTTTTCATCCGAAAAAGGACCCTTATTTTATTTCTATATTCCTTAATTCCTTCTGGATCTAAGGAGTCAATTATTATACAAAAATGGGAATAGATCCATAGGTTCCATACCTTGTTATAGAACTTGTGCTTTAGAGAAACATCAGATCAGATAGAGTTGACAAATGAAGCAGTTCATTAACAATTCACAGAGAAAAAAAATGAAAAAAAAGAAAGCATTGATTTCCCTCCCATATCTTGCATCTATAGTATTTTTGCCCTGGTGGGTCTCTCTCTCATTTCAAAAAAGTCTCGAACCTTGGATTATTAATTGGTGGAATACTAGGCAATCCGAAACTTTTTTGAATGATATTCAAGAGAAAAATGTTATAGAAAAATTCCTAGAATTAGAAGAACTATTCTTGTTGGATGAAATGATAAAAGAATACCCAGAGACACATATACAAAATATACAAAAGCTTCGTATAGGAATACACAAGGAAACGATACAATTGGTCAAAACACACAATGAATATCATCTCCATATCATTTTGCATTTTTCGACAAATATAATATGTTTCGCTATTTTAAGCGGTTATTTTATTCTGGGTAATGAAGAACTTGTCATTCTTAATTCTTGGGTTCAGGAATTCTTCTATAACTTAAATGACACAATAAAAGCTTTTTCGATTCTTTTAGTTACTGATTTATGGATTGGATTTCACTCGACCCATGGTTGGGAACTCATGATTGGTTCGATCTACAATGATTTTGGATTGGCTCATAACGACCAAATTATATCTGGTCTTGTTTCCACTTTTCCAGTTATTCTAGATACAATTGTGAAATATTGGATCTTCCGTTTTTTAAATCGCGTATCTCCTTCGCTTGTAGTCATTTATCATTCAATGAATGAATGAAGAACTTATTTGATCTCCTGATATCAATCAAAATTTTTCTTCGCGCATAAAGAAAGCATTTTTCATTTGACTTATTCTTTCTTTATACTTCTACCTCTTCAAGGTATTTGTCCTATTTCAATAGAATTATTTCAGTACAATGGCAGACTCGTGGATAGGGAAC